TTCCTAGTCGGAGTGATAGTGACAGTTATAGTTTCAGAAATGTTGATTATTTATTTGATATCAGGGATATTTGGAGTTTGATCTCTGATGACACTTTTTTAGTTAGGGATAGTAATGGTGACAGTTTTTCTGTATGTTTTGATATTGAAAATCGGATTTTTGAGATTGACAATGATAGTTCTTTTCTGAGTGAACTAGAAAGTTTTTTTTCTAGTTATTTAAATAATGGGTCTAAGAGAAACAATCACAACTATTATCATTACATATATGATACTCAATCTAGTTGGAATAATCACATTAATAGTTGCATTGATAATTATCTTCGTTTTGAAGTCAGTATTAATAGTTCCATTTCGGGTGGTACCGACAATTACAGTGACAGTTACATTTATAGTTTCATTTGTACTGAAAATGGAACTGGTAGTGAAAGTGGGAGTTCTGGTATAAGAACTAGTAAAAATGGCAGTGATTTCAATATAAGAAGAAGATCTAATGATTTCGGTAGAAAAAAAGAATACAGACATTTATGGATTCAATGCGAAAATTGTTATGGATTAAATTATAAAAATATTTTTAGGTCAAAAATGAATATTTGTGAACAGTGTGGATATCATTTGAAAATGAGCAGTTCAGATAGAATCGAACTTTCGATTGATCCGGGGACTTGGGATCCTATGGATGAAGATATGGTCTCTATGGACCCCATTGAATTTCATTCAGGGGGGAAACCCTATAGAGATCATATCGATTCTTATCAAAGAAAGACAGGTTTAACTGAAGCTGTTCAAACAGGCATAGGTCAACTAAATGGTATTCCCATAGCAATTGGAGTTATGGATTTTAAGTTCATGGGAGGTAGTATGGGATCTGTAGTAGGCGAGAAAATCACCCGTTTAATCGAGTATGCTACTAATCGATCTCTACCTGTCATTATTGTGTGTGCTTCTGGAGGAGCGCGCATGCAAGAAGGAAGTTTGAGTTTGATGCAAATGGCTAAAATATCTTCCGCTTCATATAATTATCAATCAAATAAAAAATTATTCTATGTATCAATCCTTACATCTCCTACAACCGGTGGAGTAACAGCCAGTTTTGGTATGTTGGGAGATGTCATTGTTGCTGAACCTAATGCCTACATTGCATTTGCAGGCAAAAGAGTAATTGAACAAACATTGAATAAGACAGTACCCGATGGTTCACAAGCGGCTGAGTATTTATTCCATAAAGGCTTATTTGACCCAATTGTACCACGTAATCCTTTAAAAAGTGTTCTGAGTGAGTTATTTCAGCTCCACGGTTTCTTTCCCTTGAATCAAAATTCAAAAAATGAATAAAGTATAGTACTAAATTCAGTTATTTGTAGCGAACAAATATTTAGTTCATCGTAATCAAAAAAAACGAAAAAGGATGGTGTTTTCTTTGATGACATAAGTTCTACTTGTAATAAGAGTTAGAAGTTTCGGGTAATTACTTTTTCGTTTTTCCTCCAGATCCATTTTTTTATCCTACCTCTATTCATGATTAGTAATCACGAACCTTCTATCAACAGGATAAAAAAGTGAATTTCTCCCTCCGAGGAATTAGAATTAGGGAAAATAAAAAAAAATTATCTGGCCTTCTTACGTATTAATATAGACAATAAAAAAAAAATATCGAAATCAAAATAAAAAGAAATAAATATAAAATAGAGAATAGAAGTTATTTCTATATCTATCGATAACCCCCATTTTTTACTATGAATCCCCGTTTGTTGGATGGATCGAATTAGTTAGAGTCGCAAACTCCTAATAAAATCTTTTATTTTCATAATAAACTCCTTATTAGATTAGAAAGATAGAAAGAAATAAGGATGGGAAAAGAATAATAAAATTTATTAATAAAGCGAATTATCATACATATTCGTGTAGAAAGATGAATAGGTACACTTATCTTATTTAGTTCTACATTCCTTGCACTTATTAACTACTTCTTATTAACTACTTATTAATATTAACTACTTATAAATATTAATTTCTTATAAATATTAATTTCTAAATATTAATATTTTTTATTTAATAAATTATTAATAAATAATAAATTATTAATAAATAATTATAAATTATAATATAATTATAATATTTATATTATATATAAAATTATTAAATAATATTTTTATATATAATATATTATAAATATAATACAGTTTATGATATATACTTAGGATAGATATACTTATCATATCATAAGATATCTTTCTCTTTCTAATAGATAGAAATATTAAATCGAGGCACCCATTCTATGACAGATCTCAACTTACCCTCTATTTTTGTGCCTTTAGTGGGCCTAGTATTTCCGGCAATTGCAATGGCTTCTTTATCTCTTCATGTCCAAAAAAATAAGATTGTCTAGATCCGATGGGACCAAATCTCATCAATTTATTTCAACACTGGATCATAATACAGATATTTATTTAGTGTATGTAATATGGTACGATATGTGACTCTTTACGAACACAAATGAAAGAACTATTATGCATTTATGCGGATACATAATATCCGCATACATGATATCCGCATAAATGCATGTATATGCAGGTATAGCTGGTTAAATTAAAAATGGATCGGCGAATATTTTATTTAAATGGAAAGTCAATGTATCTAACAAATTACTTCTAACGGTTTACATCAGAATAGTGCTAGTTAATGAAAGTTACTTCGGGATCAAGAAAGTAAAATTCATTTGGGTTATTCTCTCAATTCCAATCGAATGCAACTGGATCTAGTAGAGTATGAATTGGCGATCAGAACATATATGGATAGAACTTATAATGGGGTCTCGAAAAACAAGTAATTTTTTCTGGGCCTGTATCCTTTTTTTAGGTTCACTAGGATTCTTAGTGGTTGGAACTTCCAGTTATCTTGGTAGGAATCTGATATCCGTATTTCCATCTCAGCAAATTATTTTTTTTCCACAAGGGATCGTGATGTCTTTCTATGGGATCGCAGGTCTATTCATTAGCTCCTATTTGTGGTGTACAATTTCATGGAATGTAGGTAGTGGTTATGACAGATTCGATAGAAAAGAAGGAATAGTGTGTATTTTTCGTTGGGGATTCCCTGGAATAAATCGTCGCATCTTCCTTCGCTTACTTATGAGAGATATACAATCAATCAGAATGGAGGTTAAAGAGGGTCTTTATCCTCGCCGTGTCCTTTATATGGAAATCAGAGGACAAGGAGCCATTCCCTTGACTCGTACTGATGAGTATTTTACTCCACGAGAAATTGAACAAAAAGCTGCCGAATTGGCCTATTTCTTGCGCGTACCAATTGAAGTATTTTGAAATGAACTGAAGAAAAAATGGAAAAAAACTTGCTAATTTCCTTTTTAATACAACCGTCGACTCTATCTGATATTTCTCTGAAGTACGAGTTCTATAAAAAGGTATTGAACCCATGGGTCTATTTCCTATTTTTGTGTAATAATTTAGATCTAGGATCTAGAAGGAAAGGAATATAGAAATAGAATAAGGGTCCTTTTAGGATAAAAATGAAAAAAAAAAAGAAAGCCTGGGTCTCCCTCCCATATATTTCATCCATAATATTTTTGCCCTGGTGGGTCTCTCTCTCATTTAATAAATGTCTGGAACCTTGGGTTACTAATTGGTGGAATACCGGGAAATCCGAAACTTTTTTGAATGATATTCAAGAGAAAAGCGTTCTAGAAAGATTCATAGAATTGGAACAACTATTCCTCTTGGATGAAATGATAAAGGAGTACCCGGAAACGCATATACAAAAACTTCGTATAGGAATACACAAGGAAACGATACAATTGGTCAAAACACACAATGAATATCATCTCCATATCATTTTGGATTTCTCGACAAATATAATTTGTTTCGCTATTCTAAGTGGTTATTTTATTCTGGGTAATGAAGAACTTGTCATTCTTAATTCTTGGATTCAGGAATTCCTCTATAACTTAAGTGACACAATAAAAGCTTTTTTGATTCTTTTAGTTACTGATTTATGGATCGGATTTCATTCGACCCATGGTTGGGAACTAATGATTGGTTCGGTCTACAACGATTTTGGATTGGTTCATAACGATCAAATTATATCTAGTCTTGTTTCCACTTTTCCAGTTATTTTAGATACAATTGTGAAATATTGGATCTTCTATTATTTAAATCGTGTATCTCCTTCACTTGTAGTTATTTATCATTCAATGAATGAATGAAGAACTCATTTGATCTCCTGATATCAATCAAATCAGAATCTTTCTTCGTATATAAAGAAAGCATTTTCAATCTTACTTAATTCTTTATACTTCTAGCTCTTCAAGGTATTCGTCCTATATTCCAGTACAATTATCCCAGTACAATGACAGACTCGTGTATAGGGAACTATACTAGCTACCTATCTAATTTATTGTAGAAATTCCGGGATCAATGATTGGACATGCAAAATAGAAATACTTTTTCTTGGGTAAAGGAACAGATGACTCAATCGATTTCTGTATCGATCATGATATATGTAATAACTCGGGCATCTATTTCAAATGCATATCCCATTTTTGCGCAGCAGGGTTATGAAAACCCACGAGAAGCAACTGGACGAATTGTATGTGCCAATTGCCATTTAGCTAATAAGCCCGTGGATATTGAAGTTCCGCAAGCCGTGCTTCCTGATACTGTATTTGAAGCAGTTGTTCGAATCCCTTATGATATGCAACTGAAACAAGTTCTTGCTAATGGTAAAAAGGGGGCTTTGAATGTAGGGGCTGTTCTTATTTTACCCGAGGGATTCGAGTTAGCCCCCCCCGATCGTATTTCTCCCGAGGTGAGAGAAAAGATGGGAAATCTGTCTTTTCAGAGTTATCGTCCCAATAAAAGAAATATTCTTGTGATAGGTCCTGTTCCCGGTCAGAAATATAGTGAAATCGCCTTTCCCATTCTTTCCCCCGACCCTGCTACGAGGAAAGACGTTCACTTCTTAAAATATCCCATATATGTAGGT